ATAGATTTGAAGATGCTATAAGAAATGAAATGTCACAATATTTTTTTTATACATACCAAAGTTATGGAAAAAAAAATATATCTTTTTCATTTCCACCAAGTTTATCCACCTTTTGGGAAATGATACAAAGAAAGAGGCCCTTATCAATACTAAAAAAAGATGAATTATATAATCATTGGATTTATACTAATCAACAAAAAAATAATAATCTAAACAATGAGTTGATAAATCGAATTGAAGCTATAGATAAAGGATCTTTTTCTGTCGATATACTAGAAAAAAAAATTAGATTGTGTAATGAAAGTACTAAAAAAGAATACTTGCGCCAAATATATGATCCGTTCTTAAATGGACCGCATCGTGGACGAATCCAAAAATTTATTTCACCTTTAATTATAAAGGAAATTGTAACAGAAAGTTTTATAGAAACAAATAAAGTTCATACTCTCTTTATTACTGATAATGATCTCCAAAAATTTGAACAAAAAATAGATAAATTTGAAAAAAAGGTATTATCAAAAAAAATGAGTTATTTCTTGACTTTAATCAGTCAATTTGCTACAGAAAGAGAATCCAATTTACAGTTGAAAGAATCCTTTTTATTTTCAGAACAAAAAAGACCGGGTTTTGAAAAGGAAACAACATTTTTAAAATTCTTATTCAATGCAATTATAACAAATACTAATAATAAAACAAGAAAAAAAAAATTTATCGGAATAAAAGAAATCAGTAAAAAAGTCCCCCGATGGTCATACAGATTAATCAATGAATTAGAACAACAGGAAGGAGAGAGTGAAGAAGACCAGGATCATCAGATTCGCTCAAGAAAAGCTAAACGTGTAGTGATTTTTAGTGATAATCAAGAAAATAGTGATACTGCTAATAATGATATTAATAATTCTGATCAAACGGATGAAGTGGCTTTAATACGTTATTCACAACAATCGGATTTTCGTCGAGACATAATCAAAGGCTCTATGCGAGCACAAAGACGTAAAACAGTTATTTGGGAACTCTTTCAAGCAAATGCACATTCTCTACTCTTTTTGAATAGAATAGACAAATTGGACCTTCTTTCTTTTGAGACCTCCGGTCTAATGAAACTCATTTTTAGAAACTGGATGAGTGAGAAGGAAGAACTGAAAATTTCAGATTATGATTATACAGAAGAAGAGGGAAAAGAAGAAAAAAAAAAAAAAGACAACAAAGAAGAGAACAAAAGAAAGGATAAAGCACAAATAGAAATAGCAGAATCTTGGGATAACATCCCATATGCGCAAGTAATAAGAGGTTTAATGTTACTAACTCAATCGACTCTTAGAAAATATATTCTATTACCTTCATTAATAATAGCTAAAAATATTGCCCGTATGCTACTATTACAAGATCCTGAATGGTCTGAGGATTTAAAGGAATGGAATAGAGAAATACATATTAAATGCACCTATAATGGTGTTCAATTATCAGAAAGAGAATTTCCAAAAAATTGGTTACTAGATGGCATTCAGATAAAAATACTATTTCCTTTCTGTCTAAAACCTTGGCACATATCTAAGCTAGGGTCTTCTTCTATGGATCGAATAAAAAAGAAAGGTCAAAAATATGATTTTTGCTTTTTAACAGTTTGGGGAATGGAAACTGAACTTCCTTTTGGTTCTCCCCGAAAAGGGTCTTCCTTTTTTGAACCTATTTTAAAGAAACTCAAAAAAAACTACTTTGTAATTCTACAAGTTTTAAAAGCAAGAACAGGTTTTTTTCTAACTATCTCAAAAAAAAATAAAATTTTATTTAGTAGATTGCAAGAAGTAGATAAATTAAACGAAACTAAAAAAGAAAGGAATTTTATAACGCGTAATGAAATAATTAATGAATCCATGAATCAAAGTAGATCTAGAAATTATACAAAGTCTTTACTGACAGAACTGACAGAAAAAAAAACGAAGGGTTTAACTGATAGAACAAGTACAATTTTAAAAAAAATAGAAAGAATTACAAAAGAAAAAAAAAAAATGACTCCAGGAATAAAGGTTAGTACTAATACTAATAAAAATAATTCTAATGCTAAAAATTTTGAATCACCAAAAACTTTTTGGCAAATATTAAAAAGACGCAGTACTCGATTAATTCGTAAATGCTCTTTTTTTATAAAATTTTTCATTGAAAAGATATACATAGATATCCTTCTATATATCATTAATATTCCCAGAATGCATACAAAACTTTTTCTTGAATCAATAAAAAATATTATTGATAAACCCATTTCCAATACTAAAAAAAATCACGAAAAAAGTCATAAAATTAATCAAAATACAATTGGCTTTATTTCAACTATACAAAAGTCCTTTTATAATATTAGTAATAAAAATTCACATAATTTTGATGAATTATCCTCTTTCTCGCAAGCATATGTATTTTACAAATTATCACAGCCCCAAGTTCTTGACTTAAACAAGTTAAAAGCTATTCTTGAATATCACGGAACATCATTTTTTCTTAAAACTTCAATAAAACGTTATTTTGGAAGACAAGGTATAATTGATTCTGAATTTAAAGATAAGAAACTTCCTAACTCAAAAAAAAATCAATGGAAAGGCTGGTTAAAAGATCATTATCAATACCATCTCTCTCAGATTAGATGGGCTAAATTAATAGCAGAAAAGTGGCGAAATAGTACCAACAAATACCGTACAATTCAAGATAAAAATTTAAACAAAGAGGGTTCATATGAAAAAGAAGAATTAAATTATTATAAAAAAAAAAATGATTACGAAGTATATTTGTTACCAAATCAGAAAGATAATTTTCAAAAATACTCTAGATATAATCTTTTATCTTATAGATATATTAATTATAAAAAGAAGGAGTACCCATCTATTTATAGATCACCATTTCAAGTAAATAAGACTCAAAATAATTCTTATAATTACAATACACAGAAAAGAAAAACATTTGATAGATTAACCTATACCCCTAGAAAGAATTTTCTAGGAAAAGGCGGTAGTATGTATATCGAAAAAAATAAGGATCAAAAATTTTTTGATTGGAAAATCATCAATTTTTACCTTAAAAAAAAAATAGATATTGAAGCTTGGGTCAAAGTCAATATCAATAGGAATAAAACTACTAAAACCGAGGTTACTAATTATCAAATAATTGATAAAATTGATAAAAAAGGTCTTTTTTATTTTATGATTCATCAAGATGAAGAAAGCAATTCATCCAATAAAAAAAAAAAATGGGATTGGATGGGAATGAATGTCGAAATACTAAATCATCCTATATCGAATCTGGAACTTTGGTTCTTTCCAGAATTTTTCCTACTTTATAATGCATATAAAATGAAACCCTGGTTTATACCAAGCAAATTACTTTTTTTGAATTTGAATATAAATGAAAAGCTTAGTGAAGTTCAAAATATCAATAGAAAACAAAAAAGAATTATACCATCGAATGAAAAAAAATACTTTGAATTCAAGAATAAAAATAAAAAAGAATTTGAAAACCAAGAAAATCTTGTATCTGTTCTCTTAAACCAAGAAAACGCGATTGCGGAAACTTATTCGGAATCGGACATGAAAAAACTACAAAAGAAAAAACCATACAAGAGCAATACGGAAGCAGAACTAGATTTCTTCCTGAAAAGATATTTACTTTTTCAATTGAGATGGGACGGTGCTTTGAATCAAAGAATGATCAATAATATCAAAGTATATTGTCTCCTTCTTAGACTGAGAAATCCAAAAAAAATAACCCTATCCTCTATTCAAAGGAGAGAGATTAATCTTGATATAATGCTGATTAAGAAGAATTTAACTCTTACAGAATTGATGAAAAGGGGTAGATTGATTATTGAACCTCTTCGTCTGTCTGTAAAAAAATCAGGGCAGTTTATTATGCATCAAACCATAAATATTTCATTAGTTCATAAGAGCAGGCGTCGCGCTAATAAAAGATACCAAGAACAAAGATACGCCGATAAGGAGAATTTTGATAAATCCATTAGAAGCCATCTAACTGGAAATAATGATTCTTATTTGCTTTTCCCCGAAAATATTTTATCGTCTCGATGCCGTAGAAAGTGTAGAATTCTAATTTGTTTTCATTCAAAAAATAAACAAGATATGGATAAAAATATAATATTTTGTAATGGTAATAATTTTAAAGGTTGTGGTCAATTTTTGAACGAAAATAAAAATATTGATCAACATCAATTAATTAAAATTTTTTTTTGGCCCAATTATCGATTAGAAGATTTAGCTTGTATGAATCGCTATTGGTTTGATACAAATAATGGCAGCCGTTTCAGTCTGTTAAGGATACATATGTACCCACGTGATTAATAAGACTTTAATATCCTATATATCCTGTACCATACTGGGTCTGGTATATGAAAGCAAACAAATGCACATATAGCTTGTCTTACATTTTAGTCTAATATATGATACTAATTTAATGTAATGAAGTATCCGTTATTTCTAAAAACAAATCAAGAAAATCTTCTTAATTAAAAAAAAAAAATTTTCTTTTGAAAATACAAAATATACTATTTTTTGTATGCTTATCCGAATCCGTGTTTAACACGTTTCATTATTTTTATTTGATAAAATTAGATATAGAATTCCATAAAAAACGAGTGTATTGTGTATACCAAATTAAACTAACTCACATTATTATTACTGATCGATAAAATTCATATTTGTAAAACAAAAGGGGGATTATTTTATGGTAAAAAATGCATTCATTTCAGTTATTTCACAAAAAGAAAAAGAAGAAAACCCGGGGTCTGTTGAATTTCAAGTATTTGGTTTTACTAATAAGATACGACGGCTTACTTCCCATTTGGAATTGCACAAAAAAGACTATTTATCTCAGCGAGGTCTGCGAAAAATTCTGGGAAAACGCCGACGCCTTTTAGCCTATTTATCAAAAAAAAATAGAGTACGTTATAAAGAATTAATTGGTCAGTTGAATATTCGAGAGATAAAAACTCGTTAATTTGAAATTTTTTTTTTTTTTTGATAACCCTTTTTTCGTTTTCAGTAATTCATGGAATAATGAATCGGAAAAAACCTATGACTGCACCAGCTACAAGAAAGGACCTTATGATAGTCAATATGGGTCCTCACCACCCATCAATGCACGGTGTTCTTCGACTCATCCTTACCCTAGACGGTGAAGATGTTATCGACTGTGAACCAATATTGGGTTATTTGCACAGAGGGATGGAAAAAATTGCAGAAAACCGAACAATTATACAATATTTGCCGTATGTAACACGTTGGGATTATTTAGCTACTATGTTTACAGAAGCAATAACTGTAAATGCACCAGAGCAGTTGGGAAATATTCAAGTACCTAAAAGAGCTAGCTATATCAGAGTAATTATGTTGGAGTTGAGTCGTATAGCTTCTCATTTGTTATGGCTTGGACCCTTTATGGCAGATATTGGTGCACAAACTCCCTTCTTCTATATTTTTCGAGAAAGAGAATTAATATATGATCTATTCGAAGCTGCCACCGGTATGCGAATGATGCATAATTATTTTCGTATTGGAGGAATAGCCGCCGATTTACCTCATGGCTGGATAGATAAGTGTTTGGATTTTTGCGATTATTTTTTAAGGGGGGTTGCTGAATATCAAAAGCTTATTACACGCAATTCTATTTTTTTAGAACGAGTTGAGGGGATAGGAATTGTTAGCGAAGAGGAAGCAATAAATTGGGGTTTATCAGGACCAATGCTACGCGCTTCCGGAATACAATGGGATCTTCGTAAGGTTGATCATTATGAGTGTTATGACGAATTTGACTGGGAAGTTCAATGGCAACAAGAAGGAGATTCATTAGCTCGTTATTTAGTACGGCTCAGTGAAATGACGGAATCTATAAAAATTATTCAACAGGCTTTGGAAGGAATTCCGGGAGGGCCCTATGAGAATTTAGAAACCCGGCGCTTTGCTGGAGTAAGAAATCCCGAATGGAATGATTTTGAATACCGATTCATTAGTAAAAAACCTTCTCCTACTTTTGAATTGTCTAAACAAGAACTTTATGTAAGAGTCGAGGCTCCAAAAGGAGAATTGGGGATTTTTATGATAGGAGATCAGAATGTTTTTCCTTGGAGATGGAAAATCCGCCCGCCGGGTTTTGTCAATTTGCAAATTCTTCCTCAATTAGTTAAAAGAATGAAATTGGCTGATATTATGACGATACTAGGTAGCATAGATATCATTATGGGAGAAGTTGATCGTTGAAATGATAATTAATACAACAGACATACAAGTTATTAATTCTTTTTATAGATTGGAATTCGTAAAAGAAATCTATGGCATAATATGGATGTTTGTCCCTATTTTAATTACTGTATTAGGAATTACAATAGGTGTACTCGTAATAGTTTGGTTAGAAAGAGAAATATCTGCCGGGATACAACAACGTATTGGTCCTGAATATGCAGGCCCGTTAGGGATTCTTCAAGCTCTAGCCGATGGGACAAAATTGCTTTTCAAAGAAAATCTTCGTCCATCTAGAGGAAATACTCGTTTATTCAGTATTGGTCCCTCTATAGCCGTCATATCCATTTTGTTAAGTTATTCAGTAATTCCTTTTGGCTATCATCTTGTTCTAGCCGATCTCAGTATAGGTGTTTTTTTATGGATTGCTATTTCAAGCATTGCTCCCATTGGGCTTCTTATGTCAGGGTATGGATCAAATAATAAATATTCCTTTTTAGGTGGTCTACGGGCTGCTGCTCAATCAATTAGTTATGAAATACCATTAACTCTATGTGTGTTATCAATATCTCTACGTGTGATTCGTTAACATAAAATCTAAACTTTATCTTATTTCATTTTTATTTTCTAGGAAAAAGTTAAATGAATTGAATCCATTTTCATTTTTTTATTCATCAGTTAAGTTGATGAACGAAACCAGATAGTTATATGAGTGAAAGAAAACAGCTTACAAATTCGCAGTAAAAAAATTGAGGCTCATTGCCTATGTACAAGAGTTAAGGAAACAACAGTCTATACTGTTTACCCCAAGCTTAATTGATTAGTCATCATGGCTTGAAGCGGGTTTAAAAGATCCAGCGCTATAAAGTTTTTACTATCTATTCCCATAGTTGTATTACTATAAGAATAATAGAGGGTTGAGCAAAAAAGAGTGGATGATTAGGAACACCAAGATACAAAAAGGATTAGTAATTTAAATTATGAAAATTATCCAACCGGATATTTAGACATCAATAAAATTAAATCGGGGTTTTAAGTTAGTAGAAACGACCAAGTAGTACTCCCCATAATTTCGATCCAGAGTATGCTCCTATCCCCGATTAAGTACATAATTATCAAGAACGAAGTAACCCTTTCACACTTTTTTACATCTCCCTTTTTATGAGAAAGTAGAATAGGAACAAAAAAATAGAAAGAATGGAAAATGGAATAGAAAACAAAGAGAGCCTTTTTCTTTCTTTCCTATCATAGAACTTTAAAGAATTAA